GGCTTGATCAAACCAAGCCTCCGCAATTTCAGAATCTCCCTGGCGAATGGCCTGTTCTCCCCGGGCGGAATAGGTGGATTAATCCCTTTCCTTAGAACCGTACTTGAGAGTTTCCTACCTCATACGGCTCATCAATTCTTTTGGTGTCCCGTTATCATATCTAACGAATGGGATTTCTCATGGATCTATCCCATTTTTCGGGTTAACCAAAGAGATTCATTACATGAGTTTTAAACTGAAATTTGGATTAATAATCCGTTTTCTTTCGTTTTATCTTTTTTCCCACCTTCAGAATAAAAAATTCTTCCTATCTTTAGAATTTTCTGAAAGGTAACTATCTCGGTTTCCTATAGAAATTTATATAGAATCTTTGAAAAAGACTTTCCCCCCTAAGAAAGAAAAGACTTACTATCTTTGGGATCTGATCCTACACCGCTGCTCAAGACTTTAGGGGATCAACTCTATTACATAAGTGGATTCCTAATTTTTATCTCACATCATGAGATAAGTATATCTACCATCATGACATAAGTACGCAGTTATTATTGCAGCGGCCCCAAACCTTGCTAATTGATCTTTACGGTGCTTCCTCTACCAATTCGATTCTTTTTTTTTTTTTTTATCCATAGAAAAAGTAGCTAGGTATATCTATTTCTTCATATTTCAACTTTTATGAAGTTTCTTTCTTTGCTACAGCTGATAAAAATCGTTGTTTTAGACGATGCCTATGTAGAAAGCCTTTTTTTTTTGTTTTTTTACTTCTATAGTGAAGATAGTCGCACGTAATGACAGATCACGGCCATATTATTAAAAGCTTGTGGTAAGAATGGATTTCGTTCTAGTGCTCGAAAATAATATTCCAAAGCTTTCGTATGTTCTCCATTACTTGTATAAATAAGACCTATATTATAGAGTATATAACTTCGATCATAGGGATCGATTTCTAGTCGCATAGCTTCATAATAATTCTGTAAAGCTTCTGCATAATTTCCTTCGGATTGAGCTGACATCCGTTACGGTCGCCATTCAATTAAAAGAATCTCCGTTCCAGAACCGTACGCGAGATTTTCATCTCATACGGCTCCTCCCTTATGTGCATAAGGAGAATAATACATGAAATCAAAAAAGATGAAAATATTCTCATTATGGACTGAGCAGGGCTAGTGTTTTTACAAGAAATCTCTAGCCAACCCTTCTGCAAGAGAGCTTTTCTTAACATCAAGCGTGTTGCGACTAGATAGAAATCAGAACTCGAACAATTTCTTTGTTTTCAACGCTTCCTAATTTCCAGGAATTAGTCACTTCAACAACCTTCGATGGTTCTATTGGTATCCAAAGTACGAACGAGATGGATATTTGTTGTCTCAACCATTCTTTTAGTCCCGGGCCCAATAAGGAAAGGGGTAATTTCGAACAAGGTTTTCGTGTTGTTGATTACTAGGTGTAGTGCTTCTTCCCTTATGCTGTCCATTGGTACTAGTGTAGTAGGATTGCCCCATAATACAGAACCTCTAGGTGTAACCTTTCGCTCAATACTAGAATCAAAAATTGAAACATAGCATCTGAGGTTGCATTAATCGAGGATACACGACAGAAGGAATTGTTCTATTTTCAAACTTCACCTTCAACAGGCGTAGATTTATTTCAAAAATTTTCCCGGATCGTGTGTCTTTCTCGTAAGACCGAGAGATATGAAAAAAAAAGAATCAAATCACACCATCTCTGTAATAGGTAAATGCCTCCTTTTCTCCTGAGGTTGTCGGAATTATTTGCAATAAGATATTGGCTACAATTGAAAAGGTCTTATCGATAAAATTTCCATTTATCCGCGATCTAGGCATAGCTAGCAATCCATTTTATAATTCTTCTCATTCCCTTCTCGTGAGAAAATTATCCCACAAGGAAAAGACTTATACAGTACGAAATAACATAAAAACGGGTTGATTGAAAAAAAAAGATTATGGGCCTTCTATTCCAATTGTTTCTTTTTGACAGGAATCAATAAGAAATAGTTCAACCTAATTTGATGTAGTAGTATACCAACGAGGGGAACTATTCCAATTTCATTGAAGTTACAGATTCGAGTAACTCGAGAAATTTTGATTGAATTATGATACAAAGAAGAAAAAGATCAAATAATAATTCTATTATGAAAATAGAATAACCACCCCTTTTTGATGTTATGTACATAGCAGGTCTACAATCCACTATACAAAATGTTTTATGAATCTAGAATAGAGGGGCAAGTAGGGGAAGGGATTTGGTGTTGAGAACTCTAAAACCTCAAAGAAATTTGAGAATTTGATTTGAGAATTTGTAAGTTATGGAATCGTAGTCTATATAGAATTATCATAATTATGATATAAAAGTATCGATTAACCCTAGTCTAAAAAATCTAGACCTATCAATCAGTTGATTCGTTCTAATTCATTGATTAAATCGATTCGAAATAGTAGGAGTCATTTTTGCAAACACGAATCCCTCTTTTAAGTTAATTAATTAAAAAAAATTCGTAAGAAAACAACTGTCTCTTTATCCTGGAGCCTGAAAAGAAGGCTCTTTCTTTACTTTGATGAAAAATTTTCTATTTTTATTTGGAATAGTCATATATATATACTATATAGTATATAGTTAAAATGGATTGGTCGTATCTATCCAATAATCTAGAATGGAACATATGGAATATGAAGAACTCACTATTCACTCGGTTTTTGGTTCATAATCATTATGTAAGAGAATTGTGTAGGAGAGATGGCCGAGTGGTTCAAGGCGTAGCATTGGAACTGCTATGTAGGCTTTTGTTTACCGAGGGTTCGAATCCCTCTCTTTCCGTACCTTCACTTAACCCATTTGATTTTTTTATTAAAAACACCGGATCAAATAGCAATGGAGACCTTTATTCCACCAGTTAGACCTTTCATTGATATAGATTCTCTATTCCGAATTGCCATGACTAGGAAGAATACTGGAAAGAATATGAAAATAGCCCCGCGGGCTGTGATACATAAATGGGATAAAATCGGGATCAAACCCGTATTTTTCTTGCTTAACCTTAGGTTAATTTAATTTGACGAAAGGGAATAAAATTGCCCGAACCCTATTTGAGTTTAGGTTTAAGTCTGACGAGAATAATATTCTACGACTAGCAATTCGTTTATTTTCAAACCGATCCATTTACTCTCTATTATTTGATTGACTACTCCTTTATATTGGAATGGGTAAAGGGTCAAATGGTTTGGCATTTCTGCCTGAGGAGAGAAGTTGAGAGAATTTTGAATCAGAGTTCTGGATTTTTGTTCATCCTTCGCCGTAATAATATCTCGGGGTTTGCAGCGATAACTTGGTATATCTACTATACGCCCATTCAGTAAAATATGTCTATGGTTAACTAATTGGCGGGCTGCGGGAATAGTCGAAGCCATACCCAATCGAAAAAGGATATTATCCAAACGCATTTCAAGTAATTGTAGTAAAACTTGACCTGTTGACCCCCTGGCTTTTCCGGCGATACGAACGTATTTAAGTAATTGTCGTTCTGTAAGACCATAATGAAAGCGCAATTTTTGTTTTTCTTCTAGTCGAATACGATATTGAGATTTTTTCCCGGAACGGGATTGGTTTCTAAGATCACTTCCGGCTTTAGGCCTTTTATTAGTTAGTCCTGGTAAAGCCCCCAGGCGGCGTATTTTTTTGAAACGAGGTCCTCGGTAACGCGACATAAAGACTCCTTATTCTTATTTAGAATTCATTTCATTCTTTTTTTTTTTTGAAAAGAAGTAGTGTACTTGTACTATAAAGAAAAGAAGAATGAGATAAATTGGATAAATATCCAAACTTTCCATTATTATATAATAATTATATATTAGTATATATATATATATAAGATCCTTTTCCTGACACAGTTAGGAGTTCACTATAAGTTAACCTATAACTTAATCTATAACTTAATAAATTCATGCATGGATTTTGGAAAGAGGGGAAGACACTTTTTCAATATTCTTTGATTTCAAATTCCAAAGGAAGATTATCTGTTTTTCTTGAATAAAAAAAGGAAAAATAGAAAAAAGCCGGCTATCGGAATCGAACCGATGACCATCGCATTACAAATGCGATGCTCTAACCTCTGAGCTAAGCGGGCCCACATAATAAAAATTTTCTATGCATAGGAATTCAATACACTAATTCAATACACTATACTATAGTGTCTCTAGAAATCTATAATTCCCAATAAATATAAATATTGGATATTATAGAACATAACGATTTATATAGCGATATAGAATTTTGATTTCTTTATCACAATTCTTAATTCGAATACAATTAGAATATTATTCTATTCGATAGTCAATCTTAAATATTTTTAGAGAGTCTAGTCAAATTTTCTTTTTTATTTTTGATTTTGAATTCACATGGCATTTGAAATTATTTTTGTTACACTTCTATATTTTCTATCCTATATATTTTGAATTCTATATTTCTTTCAAATTTGATTGATTAGTTATAACTAATCAGACATTCCTCGGCTTTCATTCGTAAGGGGGAAGTTAAGAAAAAAAATAATCGACCCTTCAGGTATCCCCCATTGCGTGGGGAAATGGCAGGAAGAGAAAGATATATACCCCATATATATCTTTCTATATTGAATTGCCGAGACAGAAATGATAAAATCAATTTGATTGGATCAAATATGGGTTTCCTATAGGTAAGAAAAGGTAAAAAAGAAAATACTTTTTTCGAGATAGTAATCACTATCTAATAAATTAATCTAGTATAAATTTAAAGAAAATAAGGAATGATATCATAATAAGATCCGAATCTCAAAACAAAAGAAAAAAGTAAGAGGGGATGTGGCGAAATCGGTAGACGCTACGGACTTAATTAGATTGAGCCTTGATGTGGGAAACCTACTAAGTGATAACTTTCAAATTCAGAGAACCCCCGGAATTAATAAAAATGGGTGATCCTGATCCAAATCCTGTTTTCTGAAAACAAAGGCTCAA